TCTATATGCATCAGGATCCCGATTCATGGATCTCTCGGTTCGAGAAATAAGAGGATCGAACCATTTCTTCTGACTCTTTTTCAAATTCGATAAATGTTGGTTGATCGTATATTTCATTAGAGTTCTATGATTCAGAGTATCATTTCCTATTTGATCCCTTTGAATTCCATATTCGAAGTTGCGATCGGATCTATTCATTAAAAAGAATCGATTCGATACATTTCTTATGTATCCATAGGTGCTATATTGGATTTGAATCAAATTTCGGATCAATCTATATTGATTGACTGCCTCCATTATGTTGTTGCTAGCAAATACCACTATTTTTGGTTTTGGATCTTCCAAATCATTCCCGCAGGAGATCCGGACCGATTTTTTTCTGATCCTTCGATAAAAAGATTCATTCTCTTCATAAAAAATAGGAGGTAGAACCAATAAAGATTTCTTTTTCGATTTATCCCTGGAGTTGAATACCTCATTCAAGAATTTTTTTTGATCCAATCCGTAGGAATCAATAGAAAAGGCAAATCCCTTATGATACACCAGATCCGGCTCGGTTATTGATAGAGTGAATAGATCTGCCATTTCTTGAAATCTCTCTTCTGATTCAAAATCGTGGTGTAACGTGTATCCCCCCCTGTTCCGGTCATGGAATAGATGAAATAAATCAAAAAATGGATTTTTGTTCAAGAATGAAATCTTATTGGAAGTGTCCATATCCGGTTCATCCTTCGGAACCATATCACATCCCGGATCTGATGAAATAGGATGAATTGAGACGGTATTTTGTAAATACGTAATTATCTTGAATATATCAACCATTTCCTTCTTTTCCGATCGCCTGGAAGGGACAAAAGAAACATCTTGTTGTTTCTTCAACACTTTCTGATCTCTAGTGGGCCTCTCAGTAGGATTCGAACCCAGATGAAGTTCTGACCATCTGTCAGAGAAAAAAGAACGAATTGATCTTGTAGGATTCCCAAGAAATTCTTCGATTTCTTCCGGAAGCAGATGATTATTCATCTGCTTCTCACGTTCCGTGAATAGCCGGGACATTGAGGAATATCCAGAAAGGCATTTCGGGAATCGGTCTGATTCTATCTCTGTTCGTTCCGTTTGAAGAAAGGAAGGATCCCAAAGAATCGATCTTTCTTTTAGTTGTTGAATCTCTCTTTGATTGATCAATGTGTGATATTCCGAATCCTCATTACTAATGGAATCGAAATGATCTCTGGATTGATCAGAAGATCCTTTCAATTGGCTAGAATCCGTTACTTGAACGAAAATAGATCTTGTGGAATCATATTGAATATTTGACGATACATTCCGCACCTTGCTAAAAAACCGATCCTTGTTTACCAACCACACATTGTCTAACCAAATCCAATGCTCTCTCGATACGTTCCTCAAAAAATCCGATTCGTGCGGATTCTTCCCCCAACTAACGAAGAGATCTTGGCGGAATTGCCACATATGAAATTGAGCACAATTTTGCAAAGAAATACCCCACTTCTTTCTCGAGAAGAGATGGGAAACATGCTCAATATCATTTGATTGAATAGTTGACTCAGCTCCTTGTTGTTTGAAGAAACCCTCCACTTCAATTGGTCTTTGAAAAGCAGACATGAGATAACAAATCCAGTGTTTCACTAAGATTTCGACGAATAGCTGTCCCGAATTCAAGTTGATTATGTTTCGCTTCTTCCTCGGAGAAAGACGATCAAACAATTCCCAATCATGGTCCTTGCGGATCGGATCATCCGTATAGGATACAAAAAGAAACTCCAGATATTTTATATCTTTCTCTTTGAATGAGATCTCAATTCCAGCTACGGTTTCATTAGATATCTTACAACTAGAATCCCTCTTTTTTCCGATCCGGTTCCTCCACCACCGCGAACCCCAGTTAGATTCAGGCATGATACACTTTTTAGTTATTGGGAGAACCAAAGTACTCTCTTTCGGATCCATGAAACAACTCTCAGAGATCCTTTTCCCTTTTGGAAGATAGAGGAGCGAAACAATCAACCTATTGATATTGGAAGACCCAAAAGATTTTTCCAATGTATCATTTCTGGGTCCAATGGAATTCATAGGTATAGGAAGAAGCCCCATCAAATAGAGATTTTTGCTTTCGACTATATTTCGATTATTAATACGATATATAAGGACCGCTACTACAAGCAGTACTACACCTTTGATCGTGAAATATCGATTGCTTGCCGAACCCTGTGAATCGCGTGAAAGTAGGATACTCCAAATTCGGGGGTCAAAGAGTTTCATAAAACGTTCTTGGTGGAAAAAAATGGGAGTGAAAGATCCCACTGAATCGAATTGGGTCCATGAATCTAAGAAATAGTGAGAATTCTTGATCTCTCTCAATATCTCTCTCAATTCGAAAATCCAGGATTGGAGTTGATGCCGCTTCATTGATTTCTCCTAAAGATTTCATTTCAATATTTCAATTGGAATTTGGTTATTCACGATGTACGACGATCCC